AATTTGTTCTTGGATATCCCTACTGCTTTTCCAAATTAATCCCGCGGATATATATAATTCACAAGAATATGTAAGTGATTCATATACGGCATCTTTTTCTTTTATCAAGGGTTCTACCAATTGATATGTTTCCACAAATAATTGAAATTCAATTTCTTGATCTGTATCTTCAATTTTTGGAAACTTATAAAGTTCTTCTGTTAAGCCCCGATCAATGAACCTACAAAACCCTTCAAATTGTATCTGATTCAACCCGGGTATTGTAGACATTCCCTCATTTCCACCCCCAAGCATTTCCAATTTCCCCATTTATAGAAAATATCCCACGATTTGCTGTCATTCTTCATCGAATCACATGAATAGATTTAACAATAATGGAATTTCTATTCTTTTTACTGAATCACATGAAATTTTACCTAACTTATTAAATACCTATTATGAAAAGAGGAAATGAAATACCTATTATGAAAAGAGGAATAAATAAAATTTTATACTCAAATTGGAATTTGTAACAAAACAAATAGATATAATCTAAATTATAAATGGAAAGGAATTGAAAAATTCCACCTAGACTTCTGGAGTTTTTAAAAGAATATCAAAACAAAAAATGAATTCAATTTCTACCATTATTATGTTATGATATTACATATTCCAATTCGATTGGATACCATAAAAATAAATGAATTCGGGATTTGCTCTGCTCGATGAGATAAAGACCTAATCTAATAATCAGAAACAATATAGAATTGATTTTTTTTAGCGCTTAACCTTTTCAATTGTCCAAAAAAGAATTAGAAGTCGCATAGAAGAGAGATATTTTTACCTATTTTTTTTTTAGAATTTGAGAATACGATTAGAGTGCGTAACGTAAGTAATAAGGCTTGTATTTATTAAACATGCACAGATCTAACTCCAGCTATAGCTATCTATATATATATATATGTCTCTTAATTGCAGTCATATTCGTTCAGGACAGCACATGTCGTGTTAAATTTTTATTTTCTATCCAATCTATTTAATGAAAAATTGTCAAAGAAATTGAAGCACGAGAATTTTTCTTGAAAATTCTTTTTGAAAATTCCCTCCAAAATTCCCTCCTAGGTTATTATATACGAATAAGATACCTGATTAGAAAATATCTGTTGTGTAACAATTTTCATTTTTGTTCTAGGGTTTACATATACTGACAGTTGCTGTTATAATTGAAATGGAAAAGGATTTTTTTTTTTTTTTTTATTGAAAAAAAAAATCAATATTGATTAGTTATGTATCAATTTGGATTTTCTTATCTCATTAAGAAAAAACAATTTTAGATTCAAATTCAAGAATCGTTCGGGAATTCATAATTAACGGTTCCGATTTGTCCTGAATTTTGGCTTTTGTGACTGAAGGTGCACGTTTGTTTTTTTTTTCAATAGAAAAAAGGGGGTATTCTCATATATTTATTTTGTATCATTTTGGCGGCATGGCCGAGCGGTAAGGCGGGGGACTGCAAATCCTTTTTCCCCAGTTCAAATCCGGGTGTCGCCTGATCGACAAGAGAATTCAAATAGTTTATTCCGTTTTTTTTGATAGAAAATTTGACAATTTTTTTTTACAGCCGAAGCAAGCGGGGGAAAAGGACTCTTGAGACTTGTTTGATTCTAAATTCTAAGCATCGGGAGGTTTGTTTTGTTCTCTAAAATGCTGTAAATCTTTTCATCTCGGATTCAAGGAAAGGATTTTAGTAGTAAAAAGGAATCGATCAATTTTGATGATAGTCCTTCCACTCCACTACTACTATATTGTCGGTTTACTGACTGGATCTTCAATTCGATTGGATAGGAATAGGTCGGACAGGGAATCGAATTCCATTTTTAGTTGGGGAAAGGGCCGAAGAAACCTCGTATATAAACTCATGAAAGTATATGAGCACTCCCGGCATTTTTTCAATATTAGTTAGATTGAATAGCTAATTGGCTTTTTTTTATTTAAATAGTTCTATTTTCATATTTCTATTCTTATTTATATTCTTATTATTTTTTTTTTTTTTATTAATCTTATTATTTTATTAAATTTTAATATTTAAAAATATATTAATATTTCATTTATATATTCATTTAATTTATATATTCTTATATTATTTAATATTATTTAATAAATATTATCTTCTATTATTTATTATCTTATATTATTTAATAAATATTATTTAATTTAATAAATAGATTAAATCGATTTTTTTTTTGATTTTATAATCAAAAAAAAATATTTTAGATTCTAATAGAATCTAAAATAAGAAGAAAAAAGAAATTCTTTTCGGTAACCTCTAGTCAAAGAATTTCATAGAAAAAAATGGAATAGGCCATATTCCGATTGTTTTAGAAAACGAATCGGGAGACGGTAAAGATTATATTAAAAAGGGAAATAAGAGTATGAGTATGCGAAGTAATCTGTCTTGATTCTATATTTTTTTTTTACTTAATGAAATGGGGAGAAACAAAATAAAACATAGGTCTTATTATTCCTGCCTGTTAGTAACATTCATTCCCTTAATACTTCCAAGAATGTCTCTGGATATTTTGTTTATGCTTAATGTTTTCCGATTCTACTAGAAATTAGATAAGAACTTGTTAGGTGTTCTAAATTGTTTCGTCAATGGTGTTAGGCCACAGAATCCCTTTTTGACTCTGTACCAACGATTTCACTATTATTATAGTATTATTAAAATTATTTTATATTATAGTATTATTATTATTAAAATTTTTTTAGTATTATTAAAATATTATAGTATTATAAAGTATTATAAAAAAAATAATACAAGAAGAATTAATGAAATATTGATAAGAGATAGGAGACAAAATTTACATGGATATAGTAAGTCTTGCTTGGGCTGCTTTAATGGTAGTTTTTACATTTTCCCTTTCACTTGTAGTATGGGGAAGAAGTGGACTCTAAAGGTACTACTAGGTATCAAACTCAAATCAAACTGTATCAATTTTTTTCTATTTAGAGCTGGGTTCTTTTTTGAATACTAATTCATTTTGAATACTAATTAATTGAATTCAAAAATATCTGCATTTCGGAATTCTAATGTATTCTAGTGGTGTAATGTATTCTATGGATAATATAGAAATAGAAAATACTTTTTCAATCAAACAAATATTTTAATTATTCGCATGTTCATATTATGAAAGTCAAGAGAATACAAATAATAGGAAATTGACTCCTATTCCAACCGAATTCTTCCTAAGATTTTTCTATTTTGATGAACTGGCTCTTACCAAAGTTATATACGGAAAATGAGGAACCGCGGAACCCCCCTCACTCCTACTCTATTTTTTTTGTCCCCTCCTTTTTTTTACTTTTTTTTTTTTTTCAAAGAGAAAAGAAAAAAGTTCTGTTATTAGTTATTAAGCGGATACACAATTTCTATAGGAAAAAATAGATGTCTAACGAGATACTACACAATAATAACATATTGCCGTTCCCTTAGGGGACTATCATATTACGTATTTACCGCTTGTTTTATTTTTTTTTTTTTTTATTTATTTTAGATTCGAAATTGGATTTATGCTTTAATGAACTCATTTCATATCATGGTTCAAACGTTAAAAATCGGTTGGGTTTTACCACCAATTTTTTCGAAATATGAAAAAGTTTCTCATAGAACCCCCGGATCATCTGTCAACTATTTAATAACAACTATTTAATCAATTACTTCATTAAACATCTATTTTTATAGAGTAAAACTTTCTATAATAATAGATAGTATGGTAGAAAGAAATAGATTTGATTTCTTTCTACCACACTATCAGATTTCATAGAATTCTGCGGATTCTAGTCCGATCATTTAAGACTAAGACCCGAAATTGAAATCTTTTTTTTTTTCAATTATTGCATTGATAATAATTAAGAAGTCTTGTTTAAGTAAAATTAGTCACTTTGACTTACCGTTTTTACGTAAATTATAAGTAAAAAAGCAGTAGGAACTAGAATGAACAGTGCAGTAGCAATAAATGCGAGAATATTTACTTCCATAATCTCTATGTTTTATTTCTTTTTAATTTCCAATAAATAACTAGGGATTTAATCCCATAGAAATGATAAATCTTTCGTCGATAAATTCAATGGTATAAATTACATCTCGATGATATCAAATCGGATCAATATCATGAATAACAATATCTGAGCTATCAAATTGATTCATCGTCGAGAATTGAATAGTATAACATAGGAAAATCTTTTATCCATACCAAATTCAAAAATTTTCTTTCTGATGCAATCAATAATTCCTTTTCTTTTTTAAGATTTTTTTTCTTTCTTTGTCGGAATCTTTCTTTACCTTAAACTAAAAAAAAAAGAGGGATCCCTGTTAGGAATGAAATTCTGTTTGTTATTTTTATTCCCTTTCACACATGAAATGAATTGATGTCTTTTTTTATTGAATTTGTATCCATCGGGACTGACGGGGCTCGAACCCGCAACTTCCGCCTTGACAGGGCGGTGCTCTGACCAATTGAACTACAATCCCAGGAAAAAGCGTACAGCATACATATTCTTACGATTTCATTCAAAGCCTTTCTATTTCGATTTTAGATTCGAATCATCGTGCTGTAACTGACAAAGGCGGAACTTACTTATTTATATATTGATATCTATATTTAGATATTGATATCTATATTTAGATATTGATATCTATATGGATATGCACTTTATTTAGCGAGATCGACACGAATTACGAGTAATTCGTTCGTTATTGCCAAATCGATTGAAAAATGAATCAATGAAAAAAAGAAAAAGACTCTTTTCTCTTTTTTACTTTAATCCTTTCCTTAGACTTTATACTTACAGATCCTGATATGAACCTAGATCATTAGCAAGATCCGAATTTGTGGAAAAAATGCGTAATACGGAATAAAATAAATAGCGCTAGGGATGTATCATATTTTGATTCTTCCGCATCAGAACGCATCGGTCATTTCCGGAGAACAATAAATGGGTTATATCATTTCATGGTGAATCGGCAAATTCTTGGGCCGAGCTGGATTTGAACCAGCGTAGACATATTGCCAACGAATTTACAGTCCGTCCCCATTAACCGCTCGGGCATCGACCCAGGAAGAATCAATTTCAGTCTTTATTGATAATCCGCGATCAACTTCCTTTCGTAGTACTCTACCCCCAGGGGAAGTCGAATCCCCGCTGCCTCCTTGAAAGAGAGATGTCCTGAACCACTAGACGATGGGGGCATACTTGCCCGACCGCCATTATACTATGTTCATAGTATGAACAGTTTTTTGAAATTGTCAATATAATGGAATGATATGATTCGATCAGAAGGATCTTTCCGTCTTTCATAATTCCATAAAATTTTTTGATTCATCATTTAGATTTCGAAATTGTTCATTTCAATCGCCACTCTAGAATTCTAAAAAAAAAAAAATAAGTAATACGCAAGAAAGATAGGATCCTTTTAGAGAATGATTGGTTTGCTGGAAAAGGCGAGGGGTTTAGACTTCATTTCTTTCACTTTCATTCATTGTTAAGATTCGGTGGGTATATTTCTATCTCATACTAAGCCGGTAAATAAAAAACGAGAATCAATCTGGAAATCGGGTAAGAGGGATAGGGATCAACAAGTTATTGAAAATTGTTTTTTCAATGAGAATTTGGTTGAGGGACAGGATAAATTGAATCCATTTATCAAATGATTCGATGAAATATTTAAATTGGTGGGTACATGTATCAATGAAATGAATTTCGTTATGATTGATGAGGATCAATTCGATTCGAATCGGTTTTGAAATAATTCATTACATTGATATTTATCAAATCCAATATCAATAAACCATTTTATTAACTATACTCTAATTCACTTCACTAGGTAAATCCAATTTTTTATTCCTTAATGAACCGCTATGCGTATAAAGTATATCTATGTACATATATTCTAATCTTATCTATAGAAATAGAATAAGTATATGCAATAACAAATATATGTACTAGACTCATAGTGGCTAGTTCCTTATACCGGAATTGAATCAAACAAATAGCCCTTTTAACTCAGTGGTAGAGTAACGCCATGGTAAGGCGTAAGTCATCGGTTCAAATCCGATAAGGGGCTTTTTCCTTTTTTCATAAAACTTCAACAGTAGTATTCATATTTGAAGTAGGAATAGAAGTTGATATTTGTAATAAGTTTATATTGATAATAAAAAAAACTAAGGAATTGTAGAATTTCATTAGAAAATCGAATTATGGATTCTAATTGTCAAATTCTAATAAGTTATCATTATCATTCTAATGAATTCGAATAGAGTAATTCTAGTTAGAAAGTGGAACATTTTGATTATTATTTTATTATTGAATAATGATAAATCATCTCCTTTAATTGCCAGATAGTCCTATTTTTATTATTCAAATAAAAAAATTATAAAGATTATATAAAGTAAGTGGACCTAACCCATTGAATCATAACTATATCTACTATTCTGATATTCAAATTCGATAGAGATGAAATTCGAATAGTGGATCTTTTTTATTTTTGTTTTTCATACTTCTTTGGTTTGGACTTCGTAAGAATCTGTCCGATATTTCCGATTAAATCTTCTTGTTCCTAGAGGTTCTATAGGAATAAATTGCTATTTTCTCTCTCCACGCAGAAGGGTTTATTCCAAGTTCGAACATACAAGTCATTTTCATTTTAAAATATCTTTTTTTTATTTCCGAACACAAGAAAAGATCAATTTACATTTCCATTATTTCTATAAGATATGATATATCTATAGAAAAATCAAATAAATCCATCAAATCATGGCTTCGCGTATCAAATTTTTCTTTTCATATCGATGCATACGATATTCTTCCGGCAATTAATGGGTGTGAGAAAGAGACTTTCATTTCAAGTCTCTTATTATGAAATAAATTCAATACAATATTAAATAATCTGACAGATAGATAAAAAAGTAAATAGAAAAAATATTCTAAGTATATTTCTTACTTCGATCTGCAAAAAAGTAGACTTTGGAGTTTTTTTAATCTGAAAGAAAAGAAAATAGAACAAAGAAGACAATAAAAGAAAAAAATGTCAAATAGAAAGTAATAAAATATATGATAAAAATAATAAATAGTTTTATATATTCTTCTAATTTATATGTCTAGTAAACTACTCCAGTATCATATTATTAATTTGAATTTCACGAACAAGATTCAAGAATCAGATTATTTGATGAAAGGATAGGGGTATGTCTAGGGATCGACTGGTAGCGAGAGTGAGAAAAGGGATAATTTGTTTCTTGAACAGCTCTTTAATTTATCTATCGGATTTATGAGTCATAAGACAATTCACACGGCTTCGGGGGTTTTTAAGAATAGAAAGGAATAACTGAATTGAGTTCATGGATTTGACCTAGGTATCAATAGACCAATAAATGATTTTTCTATTCGAAACCCATTAGAAAAGAAGGGATGGTCTACGAGAAATCAAATCATATATAAATGATAAATAAATGATAAAAGTCT